GTCATTTGATTTGGTAATAAAGATAATAACGAATAGAAAGGAATTAATGACTTGGACTGGGTATTAACGGTCAATCTCCGGTAGAAGGTTCCGTCGGAACAATTATTTATTTCAGGGGTACCTCTTAAATAAAAAAAAAAAAGAGAGAAAATGTGGGGAGAAATGACAAGAAGATATTGGAACATGAATTTTGAAGAGATGGTGAAAGCAGGAGTTCATTTTGGCCATGGTACTAGGAAATGGAATCCTAGAATGGCACCTTACATCTCTTCAAAGCGTAAAGGTATTCATATTACAAATCTTACTCGAACTGCTCGTTTTTTGTCAGAAGCCTGTGATTTAGTTTTTGATGCAGCAAGTATAGGAAAACACTTCTTAATAGTTGGTACCAAAAATAAAGCAGCCAATTTAGTAGCATCAGCTGCAATAAGGGCTCGGTGTCATTATGTTAATAAAAAATGGCTCGGTGGTATGTTAACGAATTGGTCCACTACAGAAATGAGACTTCATAGGTTCAGGAACTTGAGATCGGAACAAAATACGGGGAAACTCAACTGTCTCCCGAAAAGAGATGTAGCAATGTTGAAGAGGCAATTATCTCACTTGCAAACCTATCTGGGCGGGATCAAATATATGACGGGGTTACCCGATATTGTAATCATCGTTGGTCAGCAAGAAGAATATACGGCTCTTCGAGAATGTCTCACTTTGAGGATTCCAACAATTTGTTTAATCGATACAAATTGTGACCCGGATCTCGCAAATATTCCGATTCCAGCGAACGATGACGCTATAGCTTCAATCCGATGGATTCTTAACAAATTAGTATCCGCAATTTGTGAGGGCAGTTCTAGCTATATAAGAAATTGTTGATTAGGATAAGTCAATCACTTTGGAAACTCCATAAATTGATTGAATCGGTTACTATCCCTGAGTCTCAAAAAAGAGATCAAAATCACTGGGGATATTATGTGATCACTTGGGATCCGAAATATACGATTGATTCAAAGTAGACGAGTTGAGAAAGAGATACGAGATGGCTGAATCAAAATAATTCCTTTTTAAGTTCTATTTATGTCAGAGGGCAATATGAATGTTTTACCCTGTTCCATCAACTCACTAAAAGCGTTATACGATATATCCGATGTGGAAGTAGGCCAACATTTTTATTGGCAAATAGGGGGTTTCCAAGTCCATGCCCAAGTACTTATCACTTCTTGGGTTGTAATTGCTATCTTATTAGGTTCAGCCACTATAGCTGTTCGGAATCCACAAACCATTCCAACCGACGGTCAGAATTTCTTCGAATATGTCCTCGAATTCATTCGAGACTTGAGCAAAACTCAGATTGGAGAAGAATATGGTCCTTGGGTTCCCTTTATTGGAACTATGTTCCTATTTATTTTTGTTTCTAACTGGTCAGGTGCCCTTTTACCCCGGAAAATCATACAGTTACCGCATGGAGAGTTAGCTGCACCCACGAATGATATAAATACTACTGTTGCTTTAGCTTTACCTACGTCAGTGGCATATTTCTATGCGGGTCTTACCAAAAAAGGATTGGGTTATTTCGGTAAATACATTCAACCAACTCCAATACTTTTACCAATTAACATTCTAGAAGATTTCACAAAACCCTTATCACTTAGTTTTCGACTTTTCGGGAATATATTAGCGGATGAATTAGTAGTTGTTGTTCTTGTTTCTTTAGTACCTTCGGTGGTTCCTATACCTGTCATGTTCCTTGGATTATTCACAAGCGGGATTCAGGCTCTTATTTTTGCAACTTTAGCCGCAGCTTATATAGGTGAATCCATGGAGGGTCATCATTGACTAGCTTCCGAAATGGTCTTAAAAAAAAGCTTATCCCAACTCATACCGGTATATACGATCTAGAATAGGAGCAAAAAAAAAATGTATGATATTAGAGAATTCAAAAAAAGTAAGGGGGGTCGAGCTGGGTATATGTAAGGGCTCTAAGCCAATCCCTGTATATGTTTCGAAGAATGATTCTAGAATCCGGTTCAATAGAAGATACGGATGGTTTACGTTATTAAAGAAACAATGTATATGTGATATTAGATATTCACTAGTTATATATGGGCTATCCATATATATTATTTCCCATCCCACTGAATTTAGACGGATTCCAATGCAAGCCCTTCCGTTTTATCTGTGACTGTGGATTGAATGAATAAACAAATGAAGTCAAGCATGCATATAGAAGAGAAAGAGCGAAGAATTGAAAGAATGGAATGGTTCGGAACAAAGAAATGGAAGAACTGGAACCGTATAGATTTACAAAGACTCCACGGATAGGAACTAAAAACGAGATATCGAAGTAGTTCTGATGATTCAGTAATATTATTATTTCAATTCAGAGTTCTTAGTTCTTTTTTTTTTTTTCGGATAGATCTTAAGTGATGGAATAATGAAGTAATAATTCATCGGTTGATTGTATCATTAACCATTTCTTTTTTTTGGTGCGAGGAACTTAATA